ACTATTCTTTTCGACTATAAACGATTCCATCGTCCATTCCGATATATAAAAAACGACCGATTTGAGAATTCTGTAAAAAATGAAATGTCACAATTCTTTTTTCATACATGTAAAAGTGATGGAAAAGAAAGGATATCCTTCACGCATCCGCCAAGTTTGTCAACTTTTTTGAAAATAATAGAAAGAAAGATGTCTTTGTTTACAATAAAAAAGATCTCCTATAATGAATTGTATAATCGTTGGAGTTATGCCAATGAACAAAAAAAGAACAACATAAGCAAAAAATTAATACATAGAATAGAAACTTACGATAAGAGATTCCTTGCTCTGGAGGTACTCGAAAAAAGAATTAGATTGTGTAATAATGAGACTAAAAAAGAATATTTCCCCACAATATCTGATCCTTTATTGAACGGACCCTATCGCGGACAAATCAAAATTTTTTTTTTATTCTCAATCCTAAAAACTTCTGTAAAAAATTGCATGGAGACAATTGGAGTAAATAAGATTCATGGCATCCTTCTTACTAAGAATTACCCGGAATTTGATCGGAACGTGGATCTATTTGATCGAAAACCATTATCAACAGAAATCGGGTATTTATTAAACATAATAAGTAAGGTTGCAGGAAAATCAATATCCAATTTGAATGGTAAAGGGCTTTTTTTATTTCCTGAAAACAAACAAGTAAGAATTTATTCAGAAGATCGAATAAAAATTTTAAACTTTTTATTCGATCAAGTTATAACTGATTTCAAGGATAAAACAATTAGACAAAAGGATATTGGAATAAAAGAAATAACTAAAGAAGTTCCTCAATGGTCATACAAATTAATCGACGAGTTGGAACAACAGGAAGGAGAAAAAGAAGAAAATGTGGTACAAGATCATGAAATTCGTTCAAGAAAATCCAAACGTGTCGTGATTTTTACTGATACTCCGCAAAATACCGATCCTTATACTAATACCAAAGATACTGATAATCCTGATAAAGCTGACGAGGTAGCTTTAATACGTTATTCACAACAATCGGATTTTCGTCGAGATATAATAAAAGGGTCTATCCGAGCTCAAAGGCGTAAAACAGTTATTTGGGAACTTTTTGAAGCAAATGTACATTCACCCCTGTTTTTGGATAGACTAGACAACCCCTTTTTTTTTTCATTTGATATCCCCGAGCTGATGAAAATCATTTTTCTAAATTTGATTTGGAAAAAAAAAGAATTCAAAATTTCGGATTATACAGAGGAAAAGAAAAAAGAAAGTGAGAAAACGGAAGAGAACAAAAGCGAAAAATACAAAAGAGAGGAGAAAGTTCGTATAGAAATAGGGGAAGCCTGGGATAGCATTATATTTGCTCAAGTAATAAGAGGTTCTTTATTAGTAATACAATCGATTCTTAGAAAATATATTCTATTACCTTCATTAATAATAGCTAAAAATATGGTTCGTATACTATTATTTCAATTTCCCGAATGTTACGAGGATTTAAAGGATTGGAAAAAAGAAATGCATGTTAAATGCACCTATAACGGAGTTCAATTATCAGAAAAAGAATTTCCGAAAAACTGGTTAACAGACGGTATTCAGATAAAGATCCTATTTCCTTTTCGTTTGAAACCTTGGCACAGATCTAAGTTACGATCCCCTCATAAAGATCAAATTAAAAAGAACGGGAAAGGGCAAAAAAATGATTTTTGTTTTTTAACAGTTTGGGGAATGGAAGCTGAACTGCCTTTTGGTTCTCCCCGAAACCGATTTTCCATTTTTGAACCCGTTTTTAAAGGACTCGAAAAAAAAAAATTAAAATTAAAAAAAAAGCTTTTTCTAGTTCTAAGAGTTTTAAAAGAAAAAACAAAATTTTTTCTAAATGTAGCAAAAGAAACAAAAGAAGGGGTCATCAAAGTCATTCTATTTCTAAAAAAAATAAAAAAAGAGCTCTCAAAAAGAAATCTCTTATTTGGATTGAAAAAAATAGATTTATATGAATTAAGTCAAACTAAAAAACAAAAAAATTCGATAATTCATAATCGAATGATTCAAGAATCGTCCATTAAAATTCGATCTATGGATTGGTCAACTTCTTCATTGACTGAAAAAAAAATGAAAGATCTGGTTAATAGAACAAACACAATCATAAATAAAATAGAAAAAATGAAAAAAGACAAGAAAAGAGGGTTTCTAACCCCAGAGATAAATATTAACCCTAACAAACTAAGTTATGAAGATAAAGGATTAGAATCACCAAAAAATATTTGGCAGATATTAAAACGAAAAAATCTTCGATTGCTTCGTAAATCACATTTTTTTGTAAAATTCTTTATTGAAAAGCTATACATAGATACCTTTCTATGTATCATTAATATACCTAGAATCAATGCACAGCTTTTTCTTGAATTAACAAAAAAAATGATTAATAAATACATTTACAATAATGAAGCAAATCGAGAAAGAATTGATAAAACAAATCAAAGTATAATTAACTTTTGCTCGACTATAAAAAAGTCACGTTGTATTATTAATAAGAATTCAAATATTTTTGGGGACTTAGCTTACTTGTCACAAGCATATGTATTCTATAAATTATCACAAACTCAAGTCAGTAACCTAGATAAGTTAAGATCTGTCTTTAAATATTACGGAACATCTTTTTTTCTTAAAAATGAAATAAAAGAGTATTTTGTTGGAACGCAAGGAATATTTGATTCCGAATTACGACATAAAAACCCTCGAAATTTTAGAATTAATGAATTGAAAAACTGGCTAAGGGGTCATTATCAATATCAATATGATTTATCTCAGCTTAAATGGTCTAGATTAGTACCACAAAAATGGCGAACTAGGGTCAATCAATGCCGTATGACTAAAAATGAAAATTTCAACAAATGTGATTCATATGAATATGAAAAAAACCGATTTATTCATTATGAAAAAGAAAAATATTTTGAAATAGCCTCATTGCCAAATCAAAAAGAAAATTTGACAAAACAATATGGATATGATCGTGTATCGTATAAATGTATTAATTATGAAAATAAGAAAGACTCATATATTTATAGATTACCATTACAAGTAAATAATAACCAAGAGATTTCTTATAATTACAATACAACTAAACACAAATTTTTTGATATGATGGGAGGTATCCTTATCAAGAATTATCTCGTCGAAGATGATAGTATAGATATAGAAAAAAATTCAGATAGAAAATATTTTGATTGGAAAATTCTCAATTTTTGTCTTAGAAAGAAGATCGATATTAAGGCCTGGGCCGATATCGATACCGTCAGGAATAAAAATACTAAGACTGGGTTTAATAATTATCAAATAATCGATAAAATGGATAAGAAAGGCCTTTTTTATCTCACGATTCATCAAGATCAGAAAATGAACCCATCCAATCAAAAAAAAAACCTTTTTGATTGGATGGGAATGAATGAAGAAATACTAAGTAATCCAATATCGAATCTAGAACTTTGGTTCTTCCCAGAATTTCCGATACTTTATAATACATATAAGATTCAACCGTGGGGCATACCAATCAAATTACTTTTTTTTAATTTTAATGGAAACGAAAATGTTAATAAACATAAAAGCATCACTGGAAATCAAAAAAGAGATATTTTTATATTATCGAATGAAAAAACTCTTGAATTAGAAAATAGAAATCAAGTAGAAAAAGAATTCGCGGACCAAGCGGATCCCGAATCGGCTCTCTCAAACAAAGACAAAGATGTTGAACAAGATTCTAGGGGATCATACATGAAAAAACAAAAACGTAGAAACAAAAAGCAATACAAGAATAACACAGAAGGGGAGCTTGAGTTATTACTAAAAAGGTATTTGCGTTTTCAATTGAGATGGGATTATTCTTTCAATCAAAGAATAATCAATAACATCAAAGTATATTGTCTCCTGCTTAGGCTGATAAATCCAATAGAAATTGCCATATCCGCTATTCAAAGGGAAGAAATGAGTCTGGATATTCTGATGGTACATAAGGATTTAACTCTTACAGAATTGATGAAAAGGGGAATATTTATTATCGAACCAGTTCGTCTGTCTGTAAAAACGGATGGACAGTTTCTTTTATATCAAATCATAGGTATTTCATTGGTTCCTAAGAGGAAACACCAAATTCATCAAAGATACCTAGAAAAAGGCGGGGTCTATGTTGATAAGAATAAGAAGAATTTTGATGAATCCATTGCACTACATGAAAAAATGAATGGAAATAGAGACAAAAATCATTATGATTTGCTTGTTCCTGAAAATATTTTATCCCCGAGACGTCGTAGAGAATTGAGAATTATAATTTGTTTCAATTCTAGTAATAGAATTGGTATACATAGAAATACAGTATTTTGCAATGGAAATAAGGTAAAAAATTATGATTGCGATCAAGTTTTGAATAAAAGAAAAAATCTTGATAGAGATGAAAATAAACTAATTAAATTAAAGTTCTTTCTTTGGCCCAATTATCGATTAGAAGATTTATCTTGTATGAATCGCTATTGGTTTGATACCAATAATGGTAGTCGTTTCAGTCTGGTAAGGATTCAGATGTATCCGAGATTGAAAATTCATTAATGGTACATTTTTTTTACTAGATTGCTGTACCATAGCGAGTATATGAACACAAAGAAATAAACACACCCATTATTTCATTCTGATAAAGGATACTAATTTACTGATGCATTGTATTATATTAATTATTAGATCTAGAAATGAATCAACAAAATCTTCTTCATTTTTAGGTCTAATTTTTTTGTGAGTGCATAAACATACCATGCTTTTGTATAGTATATCCTATCCGAATCCAATTTCAAAATTGGATTCATTATTATTGATTTCTAAAGTAAGTAATTTTATTTGACAAAATTAAGAATTCTTAACGAAATTAAGAATGATTGTGTATATCAAATTAAAACGAGTGTAATTATTATTACTGATGAATAAATATATATGGATAAAAATATCGAAAAAAAAAAGAGAGAGGGGGCGTTTTATGGTAAAAAATTCATTCATCTCGTTTCTTTCGCAAGAAGAAAAAGAAAAAAAGAGGGGATCCGTTGAATTTCAAGTATTGAGTTTGACCACTAAAATAAGAAGACTTACTTCGCATTTGGAATTGCACCGAAAAGACTATTCCTCTCAAAGAGGTCTACGTAAAATTCTGGGAAAACGTCAAAGGCTGCTGTCTTATTTGTCAAAGAAAAATGGAGTACGTTATAAACACTTAATTAATCAGTTGGGTATTCGAGAATCAAAAACTCGTTAATTTTAAGAGTCATTTTGAATTATTTGATTTATTAGATCTTGAATTTTGATGAACCTTTTTTCGTTTTACGCAATTCGTAGAAAAATGAATCGAGGAAAAACTTATGAATATACCAGCTACAAGAAAGGATCTCATGGTAGTAAATATGGGACCCCAACACCCGTCAATGCACGGCGTTCTTCGACTCATCGTTACTCTGGACGGTGAAGATGTTATTGACTGTGAACCTATATTGGGTTATTTACACAGAGGGATGGAAAAAATTGCGGAAAACCGAACTATTATACAATATCTGCCTTATGTAACCCGTTGGGATTATTTAGCTACTATGTTCACAGAAGCAATAACTGTAAATGGGCCAGAACAGTTAGGAAATATTCAAGTACCTAAAAGAGCCAGTTATATCAGAGTAATTATGTTGGAATTGAGTCGTATAGCTTCTCATCTGTTATGGCTCGGCCCTTTTATGGCAGATATTGGTGCACAGACCCCTTTCTTCTATATTTTCAGAGAACGGGAATTAGTATATGATCTATTCGAAGCTGCTACGGGTATGAGAATGATGCATAATTATTTTCGTATCGGAGGAGTAGCGGCCGATCTACCTTATGGCTGGATAGATAAATGTTTGGATTTCTGCGATTATTTTTTAACAGGAGTTACTGAATATGAAAAACTTATTACAAGAAATCCGATTTTTTTAGAACGAGTTGAGGGCGTAGGTATTATTGGGAGAGACCAAGTAATTAATTGGGGTTTATCAGGACCCATGTTGCGGGCGTCCGGAATACAATGGGATCTTCGTAAAGTTAATCATTATGAGTGTTATGACGAATTTGATTGGGAAGTCCAATGGCAAAAAGAGGGGGATTCATTAGCCCGTTATTTAGTCCGAATTGGCGAAATGACAGAATCCATAAAAATTATTCAACAGGCTCTGGAAGGAATTCCGGGAGGGCCCTATGAGAATTTAGAAATACGATACTTTGATAGAGAAAGGTATCCAGAATGGCATGATTTTGAATATCGATTCATTAGTAAAAAACCTTCTCCTACTTTTGAATTGTCGAAACAAGAACTTTATGTGCGAGTCGAAGCCCCCAAGGGAGAATTGGGAATTTTTCTGATAGGGGATCAGAGTGGTTTTCCTTGGAGATGGAAAATTCGCCCACCTGGTTTTATCAATTTGCAAATTCTTCCTCAGTTAGTTAAAAGAATGAAATTGGCTGATATTATGACAATACTAGGTAGCATAGATATCATTATGGGAGAAGTCGATCGTTGAAATGATAATTGATATAACGGAAGTACAAGATATCAATTCTTTTTACAGAGTGGAATCCTTCAAAGGGGTCTATGGAATTCTATGGGTGCTTGTCCCTATTTTGACTCTTGTATTAGGAATCACAATAGGCGTACTAGTCATTGTATGGTTAGAAAGAGAAATATCCGCAGGGCTACAACAACGTATTGGACCCGAATACGCCGGTCCTTTAGGCGTTCTTCAAGCTCTAGCAGATGGGACAAAACTAATTTTCAAAGAAAATATTCTTCCATCTAGAGGAGATACTCGTTTATTTAGTATAGGACCATCCATAGCAGTTATATCAATTCTACTAAGTTATTCAGTAATTCCTTTTGACTATCACCTTGTTTTATCCGATCTCAATATAGGGGTTTTTTTATGGATTTCCGTTTCAAGTATTGCTCCCATTGGACTTCTTATGTCAGGATATGGTTCAAATAATAAATATTCCTTTTTAGGTGGTCTACGAGCTGCTGCTCAATCGATTAATTATGAAATACCATTAACTCTATGTGTATTAGCAATATCTCTACGTGCGATTCGTTGAAACATAAACTTTTCCCTATTTCTTTCTTTAGAGTCTTTATAGAAAAAGAGGTGGAATGAATTGAATAGATATCTTCATTTTTCATTCATTATTCGGATTAATGAATTAAATTAGATAGTTATATGAGTGAAAGAAAACAGCTAACAGGTATATAATATATATATATTCGCAGTCAAATTCTTGAGTCTCGTCTTTGATGTATAAGAAGAATTAAAGAGTTGAGCGTAAATAAACAGAAGAAGAACCCGTTTACCCCAAGATTGGTTGATTAGTCATGTCATCCTAGTTTGAAGCGGGTTCAAAAGACCCACCGTATTAAGTTTTCACTAGTGTTTGTATGTATTACCATAAAGCGGGGGTTTAGCAAAAATGAGTGGATGGTTAGAAACGCCAAATTACGCAAAGGATTGGTAATAAAGATTATGTGATTTATCCCCAAGGACATTTATACATAATATAAAAAGAATACTAATAGGGGCTTTAAGTTAGTAGAAATGATCAGGCCGTACTCCCCAAGATTCCTATCCAGAGTATACTTCAATCCACCGATTAAATAAACGACTATCGAAACGAAAAAATCCTTTATTTTGTAAGCTCCCCCTTTTTCTTGGACCCCCCCTTTTTTTTTTTCCAGAAAAGAAAGAAGAATAGGAACGAAAATAAAAAATAGAAAGAATACAATTCAATAAAAAAAATAGATCTTTTTTTTTTTATTTTTTTAGTGTATTTTTTCTTTCCGATATCTATATTCATAGAGATAGAAGTCGTGTCATAATTCATGAACGAATGTAATGTCGAATTCTTTTTTTTTTTTCATAATTGAAAACGACGGGTTATTTATATTTCTACAAGCAGTATTTTATTAAAGACTTAAAGTTATTACTCACAAAATAATTCTTTTTGAATTAAATAAAGGATAAGATCAATTCAGACGTAGTCTTTTTTATTTATTATATAACCAACAGAATTAAAGTGGTCTAATTCAGGGCCGTTTACTCGATTTTGAACCTATCTATCCTATCTATCCTATAAATCAAGATAAATAATACAGACTCGGCCCTTAAATTTCTTTATGGCCCTAAAGGAGCCGTATGAGATGAAAATCTCATGTACGGTTCTGTAATAGAGATGATAACAGTGATGTTATCATCGACTATAATTATCTAATAGTTTAAGTACAGTTGATATAGTTGAGGCTCAATCAAAATATGGTTTTTGGGGTTGGAATTTGTGGCGTCAACCTATAGGGTTTATCGTTTTTCTAATTTCTTCCCTAGCAGAATGTGAGAGATTACCTTTTGATTTACCGGAAGCAGAAGAAGAATTAGTAGCAGGTTATCAAACCGAATATTCGGGTATCAAATTTGGTTTATTTTATGTTGCTTCCTATCTAAACCTATTAGTTTCTTCATTATTTGTAACAGTTCTTTACTTGGGCGGTTGGAATATCTCTATCTCTAGTCCGTACATACTCGTTGCTGAGCTTTTTGAAATAAATAAAGCACGCGAGGTCTTTGGAACGACAATTGGTATCTTTATTACATTAGTCAAAACTTATTTGTTCTTGTTCATTCCTATCACAATAAGATGGACTTTACCGAGGCTAAGAATGGACCAACTATTAAATTTGGGATGGAAATTTCTTTTACCTATTTCTCTCGGTAATCTATTATTAACAACTTCTTTCCAACTTCTTTCGCTGTAAAGGAATACTATATTCTATATCTACGGCTTGTCTCAAACAAGAGAAAGAAACAAACATAACAATTTTCATAGATATTTACGATATGTTCCCTATGGTAACCAGGGTCATGAATTATGGTCAACAAACAGTACGAGCTGCAAGGTATATTGGTCAAAGTTTCATGATTACCTTATCCCATGCAAACCGTTTACCTGTAACTATTCAATATCCTTATGAAAAATTAATAACATCAGAACGTTTCCGCGGTCGAATACATTTTGAGTTTGATAAATGCATTGCTTGTGAAGTATGTGTTCGTGTATGCCCTATAGATCTACCTGTTGTTGATTGGGACTTGGAAACGAATATTCGAAAGAAACGGTTGCTTAATTACAGTATTGATTTCGGAATCTGTATATTTTGTGGTAACTGTGTTGAGTATTGTCCAACAAATTGTTTATCAATGACTGAAGAATATGAGCTTTCCACTTATGATCGTCACGAATTGAATTATAATCAAATTGCCTTGGGTCGTTTACCGATGTCAGTAATTGACGATTATACAATTCGAACAATTTTAAATTCACCTAAAATAAAAAAATAAGTCAATCTTTTGATTAAAGATAAAGAGTAATTTCCAATTAGAATTAGTAAGGGTCAGTGTTTTGTTTTGATAGAAAGGAGTGCGCTTTCTTTCTTTTATTTTGTTTAGTCACTAACTCTAAATTCCAACTATTGAGTTAGTTGGTCGTGCTTCAATTTGTATAGAAAATCTATGACTATATCTCTAATTATTTCGAAATATAAATATCTAGTCTAGAACTACTCTTTAAGATCAAAAATGATATTAGTCCAATAGCTGTACCTACATCAATTCACATTCCTTAGAATTTAATTCAATTAAAAACCTTTTCATAAAAAAAAATTCCTGGTGGGGTCAATAAGGTCATGAAAAAAGATTTCGATTTATTTATCTCTTTACATATAATGGATTTGCCTGGACCGATACATGATTTTCTTTTAGTCTTTTTTGGATCAGGTCTTATATTCGGAGGTATAGGAGTAGTATTACTTACCAATCCAATTTTTTCTGCCTTTTCATTGGGACTGGTTCTTGTTTGTATATCCTTATTCTATATTCTATCCAATTCCCATTTTGTAGCTGCCGCACAGCTCCTTATTTACGTGGGAGCTATAAATGTTTTAATCATATTTGCTGTGATGTTTATGAATGGTTCAGAATATTACAAAGATTTTAATCTTTGGACCGTTGGGAATGGGGTTACTTTGCTGGTTTGTACAATTATTTTTGGTTCACTAATGGCTACTATTCCAGATACGTCATGGTACGGTATTATTTGGACTACCAGATCAAACCAGATTATAGAGCAAGATTTGATAAGTAACAGTCAACAAATTGGAATTCATTTATCAACAGATTTTTTTCTTCCATTTGAACTCATTTCAATAATTCTTTTAGCTGCTTTAATAGGCGCAATTGTTGTGGCTCGTCAATAATAAATCTTTCGAACTAATAAGAAAAATAAAAATAAAACTTTGTTCTATGTTATCACATCCATTTTATTTGAAGCTTTTTTTTTCTGTCTAAAATAGAAATTCTTTTATTTGATCTATTACCAATAGATTCCCTTGTTCCGTACTTTTTATATTCTAGTCAATTGAACCCATCAAATTGTTTTTCATCTTGAAATGAATCTAAATTAATAAGGAGTTGGTCAATGATGCTCGAACATGTACTTGTTGTGAGTGCCTATTTATTTTCTATCGGTATCTATGGATTGGTCACAAGTCGAAATATGGTTAGAGCCCTTATGTGTCTTGAACTTATACTTAATGCAGTTAATATAAATTTTGTAACATTTTCTGATTTTTTTGATAGTCGTCAATTAAAAGGAAATATTTTTTCAATTTTTGTTATAGCTATTGCAGCCGCTGAAGCAGCTATTGGACCAGCTATTGTTTCCTCAATTTATCGTAACCGAAAATCAACTCGTATCAATCAATCGAATTTGTTGAATAAGTAGTATTAATCATAGAAATTATAATATTTCTCAAGTCGAATTCTATTTATTATACTGGATGATACATAATGTATTGATCGTGTTTACAAAAAATGTAAGAAATCAAAGCATCTTGGCCCTCCCGCATGAATCGATACGGAAGCAGATTGATTCGAAAATTCTGGTAAATCATTGATTCATCTGGTGTCTAATGTATAATTCATTTACAAGTTTACTAGATCGAAAATTTATGATGTTAAAAAATGGATATATCCAATGTCACATTCAGTAAAGATTTATGATACATGTATAGGGTGTACTCAATGTGTCAGAGCCTGTCCCACAGATGTATTAGAAATGATACCTTGGGACGGATGTAAAGCTAAGCAAATTGCTTCTGCTCCAAGAACGGAGGACTGTGTTGGTTGTAAGAGATGTGAATCCGCCTGTCCAACGGATTTCTTGAGCGTTCGAGTTTATTTATGGCATGAAACAACTCGAAGCATGGGCCTCGCTTATTGATACGTTTCAAAACCCCCACCTGAATACATTTAATTTTTTTTACCGACAAAAATCGCCGTGCTCGAAAACAAAAAAAAAAGATATTAAATTCCGTTTTTTGTTTTCGAGCACGGATTTTTCTGGTCCAAGTGTATCTTGTTTTTACTACGAATTTTTTTCCTTGGTTAACAATAGTTGTAGTTTTGCCAATATTTGGGGGTTCCTTAATTTTCTTTCTCCCTCATAGAGGAAATAAGGTAATTCGATTGTATACTATATTTCTATGCATAATAGAACTGCTTATAACAACTTATGCATTCTATTATTATTTCCAATTGGATGATCCATTAATGCAACTGACGGAGGATTATAAATGGATTCATTTTTTTGATTTTTACTGGAGATTGGGAATAGATGGACTTTCTATAGGCCCTATTTTGCTCACAGGATTTATAACCACTTTAGCTACTTTAGCGGCTTGGCCGGTTACTCGAGATTCCCGATTATTCCATTTCCTGATGTTAGCAATGTATAGCGGTCAAATAGGATCATTTTCTTCTCGAGACCTTTTACTTTTTTTCATCATGTGGGAATTTGAATTAATTCCCGTTTATCTACTTATATCTGTGTGGGGGGGAAAACAACGCTTGTATTCAGCTACAAAGTTTATTTTGTACACTGCGGGAAGCTCCGTTTTTTTATTAATAGGAGTTCTGGGTATCGGTTTATATGTTTCCAATGAACCAACATTCAATTTTGAAACATCGGCTAATCAATCCTATCCAGTAGCACTGGAAATAATATTCTATATTGGGTTTCTTATTGCTTTTGCTGTCAAATCACCGATTATACCTTTCCATACATGGTTACCAGACACCCATGGAGAGGCACATTACAGTACTTGTATGCTTCTAGCCGGAATCTTATTGAAAATGGGGGCGTATGGGTTGGTTCGGATCAATATGGAATTCTTGCCCCGCGCTCATTCTATATTTGCTCCCTGGTTGATGATAGTAGGCACAATTCAAATAATCTATGCAGCTTCAGCATCTCCTGGTCAACGTAATTTAAAAAAAAGAATAGCCTATTCCTCCGTATCTCATATGGGTTTCATAATTATAGGAATTGGCTCTCTAAGTGATATGGGCCTCAATGGAGTCATTTTGCAAATAATCTCTCATGGATTTATTGGCGCTGCACTTTTTTTCTTGGCGGGAACGAGTTATGATAGAATACGTCTTGTTTATCTCGATGAAATGGGCGGACTGGCGATCCCGGTTCCAAAAATATTCACGACTTTCAGTATCTTATCGATGGCTTCCCTTGCATTACCGGGGATGAGTGGTTTTGTTGCGGAATTAATAGTATTTTTTGGAATAATTCCCAACCAAAATCTATTTTTAATAACAAAAATACTAATTACATTTGTAATGGCAGTTGGAATGATATTAACTCCTATTTATTCATTATCTATGTTACGCCAAATGTTCTATGGATACAGGTTTTTTAATGCCCCAAACTCTTCTTTTTTTGATTCTGGACCGCGAGAGTTATTTATTTCGATCTCTATTTTTTTACCTGTAATAGGTATTGGTCTTTATCCGGATTTCGTTTTCTCACTATCAGTTGACAAGGTCGAAACTATTATATCTAATTATTTTATAAAATAAAACATTTTACCGAATAAAATAAAAAATCAAAGAGCAATCCTATACTATAAACTAGAATAGGATGCTTAAAAAAACTTCGTTGTACAATTAAAAAACTAAAAAGAAATCTTTTTTCTTCTCTAAAATTGAACTTTAATTTAAGTTACAAATAAAAAAATGAATTAGACTTTTGATTTTAACCAGATATGTATGTTTGGCCTTTGTTTGTAAGAACCTTTTGAATCAAAGTAGTGATTCAAAAGGTTCGTGATGGCTTACACGACGTTTTCTTATATATATGCTATCCCATGTTTGTTTGTATTTATCAGGTCCTTTCTTCAATTCGATGTTAGTGTAAATGCACCATAACTATGTAGCCCTATTCCTAATAGATTGACCCCAAAATAGCATATCCAAATTATAAGAAATCCCATGGAGGCTACAATTGCAGAATTTACACCTTCCAAATTTTTATTTGTTCGAATATGTAAATAAATCGCGAATACGGTCCAAGTAATAAATGCCCAAGTTTCCTTCGGATCCCAATTCCAATATGAGCCCCATGCCTCATTTGCCCATACTGCTCCCGAAAGAATACCTATGGTTAAAAAGATAAACCCTAGACTAATAATACGATAACTCCAATGATCCAATTGTTGAATAAATTGAGACATATAATAATTCTTGGAAGAAATAAGGGAGGTGTTCCATAAAACATTGTTTTTTTCGTTAATGTATTGGATCTCACCAAAGGAAAATGACTCATTATTGCTTTTCTCAAAATTTCTTATTACTTTTCGAAATGTAATGACTATAAGTGCTACTGATAATAATGATCCACATAAAAGAGCTGCATAGCCCAATACCATCATACTTACGTGCATCATTAACCAATGAGATTGGAGAGCAGGTACTAATATTACGGATTGGTGCATTTCGGTTAAAAAACCAGAAGTAGCAAATCCTTGGGTAAAAATAACAATTGGCGCGGTTATTGCGTTTAAATGGTTTTTATTTTTTTTGAAATATGGAACCATATGAATAATGGACAAACTCCATGAAAGAAAAATTAATGATTCGTATAAATCACTTAATGGTAAATGCTTCGAATAAATCCAACGAGTAACTAATAATCCTGTTATACAGATAAAAGTGGTTATTATGCCCTTTTCCGACGAATCATATAGTCCTACGATTTCATTAACTAATAAGATTATCAAACGAATTGTAATTACAATTGAAACGACCGAAAGGGATATATGAGTTAATATATGCTCTAAAATTGAAAATATCATAAAAATTAGAAAGGGATCTCACAATTATAGGAATAGAAATCGGGAATTGAATTCATTATAGGACTTACTCTTTGATAAGATGCCATGCCGCCACTCGGACTCGAACCGAGATGCTCTAGCACTGCTTCCTAAGAGCAGCGTGTCTACCGATTTCACCATAGCGGCTTGTTCGAACTCATAATAACCTATTTTTATTCAACTGTCGAGGTTGAAGTACTCAATCATGCACGATTTTTTAGTTTTATAGGAAACATGGAAATTGATGAATAAAAACTAGTTTAAAAAATAGCGATTTGAACATATTTTCAATAATAATCCTTATTTTTTATTATATTCCATTTTTCAACATTATATTTCTTAGTTATAGTGTCAATTTTATTTAACTTAACATAAACACTAGAGTTACGCTAATTTATACTCTTCTAAAATGGAACTCTTGTAACTAGATAGTTTTAAAATAGTTTTTAACCTAATTCAATGTTCTTTTTTCATTTTTTGTTTTTAACAATTCATTTTTTGTCTCATTTATCTTATTTTAGTTTAGTTTATGAATCTAAAATACAAAATTTGTTACTGAAAAAAAAAAAAAAGAAAAAATCGGATTTTTATCGATCACAATTTCATGAATACATACACTAAAAATTTACATAACCTTGTATTACTACTTCGAGTTTTCGCTTTGGAAAGTTTTTGTGTTAGTATAGTATTTCGCAAACTAATTCAATTAGGTTAGGTATTGTGTGTATCATAGAATAAAAAAGTTTTTATTTCTATCGTAATTGCACCGTATTATAGATATAGTGATAATGATTTATCAAAATGATTGAGTGTTCAGAAAATTACAAAACAAGTTTTAAACTTAATAAATGAGTTTCGATGACTCATTAATTTTGATTAAAGATCTTATTTATATCTGCTCTTAGCTTATATAAGAATCTTATATAAGAAATAGTATAATACAAATATCCAAAAAGACAAAACTTTATATCTTAGTATTATGTTGATGGGGAAAATATGCATCCCCATCTCTAAAATAATCAAACATACTAAAAAGACAGTTGAAACTTTAATATCTTATATTTATTCTTTCTTTTTCAAACAAAAAAATATAATTTTTCAAATTCAGTAGACAAAAGACTTCTTATTTTACATACAATAATAGCAAAACGAATTGAATATTGATCCATTCAAAACATTAAGGAATGGGAATGATTACTTTTTTCTTTTTAATGATTTATTCTAAAAAATTAGAAACGAACCGAAAAATGAAACTTAAGGTAGACTTTTTACTTTTTTTAGAGTCAGATATAGATTCAAATTATTCCAACGTTTGCTTATTTATTTCTTGTCGTACAAAAAATTTTTGGAATTCCCTGTAGAAAGAGATTTCGCTAACGAAAAAGCTTTCAATGCTACCCAATACCCCTCCTTTTTCCAAATATTTTTACGAATTCGTTTTTTTGATATAGAAGTGCGCTTTTTTGGAACTGCCATTAAAAAATTAGAATAGGTTATTCATTTCTATAGTTGAATGTGAAAGACATCTATTGTTAAAAACCAATTGTTCTTTACTATTAATTCTCTATTTGTTGTCTAAATTAGACTCTCTTCAAAAAAATTTCAAATCAATAAGTTCGAATTGATCAAATGATATGACCAAGTTAGTATTGCAAAATAAATACTTATTTTTTTTAAGTAAGATTTTTTATGAAGCTACAAAAGATTTCAATTACTATTACTTATATTACAATTTACGTAGTACAATGTTTTAATCTATAGAGCGAGTAAGGACAAATAATTACACAAATAAGGGGTATTTTTATATGATTGATAAAAGACAGACACAGCCCACAACTTAACCCAATAAAGTAAAAACTATGGATTTTAGTTCGTTTCTATTCAGAATCATTAACCAATGCAGTTTTGAATTGAGTGAAGTAATTACTAAAATGTAAACTTACTTTTTTTCGTTTCTCTAAAAAAAATGATATATACTTTAGATATATACTTTAATAGATTAACTACTAGTCTCATTTTAATTTGGAAATTTGAATTAGGTGCACTCTTTTGTCGAGCTTCTCCAATTTAACTAACCTAACCAATTAATAGAAAAAATGAGGCAAGTTTTTTTGTTAAATTCAATTATAAGATTGGTTTCTTAAACTTTTTGATTATTTTATTACATGTATAACTATAGCATGACCAAAATAAACAACATAAAGGTACAATCACTTTTGTTTATATATCTATATAATATATATTTTTTCACTTTTTTTGAAGTATTTGAAAAAGATTTAGAATAATTAAGATTATAAAAGATTCTAAAATTCTATTTTAGTTTTACATATCTTCATTTTTTTATTAACATTAACTGACTCCTTTCAAACAAAAAAAATAAGAGCTGGCGAATCCGAAACAGTTAATTAAGAATAAAAAAAGATTTTTATTTATTTTTATGGAATATACATATCAATATTCATGGTTCATACCTTTCATTCCAGTTCTAATTCCTATGTTAATAGGAGTGGGACTTCTCCTTTTTCCGACGGCAACAATAAATCTTCGCCGCATGTGGGCTTTTCCTAGTGTTTTATTGTTAAGTATAGTTATGATTTTTTCAGCCAATCTTTCTATTCAGCAAATAAATAACAGTTATATCTATCAATATGTATGGTCTTGGACCATCAATAATGACTTTTCGTTAGAGTTTGGCCACTTGATTGATCCACTTACTTCTATTATGTCAATCTTAATTACTACTGTTGGAATTCTGGTTCTTATTTATAGCGACAATTATATGTCTCATGATCAAGGATATTTAAGATTTTTTGCTTATATGAGTTTTTTCAATACTTCAATGCTGGGATTAGTTACTAGTTCTAATTTGATACAAATTTATATTTTTTGGGAATTAGTTGGAGTGTGCTCTTATCTATTAATAGGTTTTTGGTTCACACGACCTAGCGTTGCGAATGCTTGTCAAAAAGCGTTTGTAACTAATCGTGTAGGAGATTTTGGTTTATTATTAGGAATTTTAGGTCTTTATTGGATAACGGGCAGTTTCGAATTTCGAGATTTGTTTGAAATAGTCAATAACTTCATTTATAATAATGAAGTTAATTTTTTCTTTGTTACTTTGTGTGCCCTTTTCTTATTTTCTGGCGCAATTGCCAAATCCGCCCAATTTCCCCTTCATGTATGGTTACCTGATGCTAT